TATTTGATATCAATATATAAAAAAGCCCACCTCTTTCAGTTACAGTACAACGGTTGAATCTCAAATCAAATAGAACAAATAGAAAAAAAGGGTTTTTCTTAAATTGTAAGAATATGTATGCTATACGATTTATTCCCTGGGATTGTAGTTCAATTGGTCAGAGCACCGCCCTGTCAAGGCGGAAGCTACGGGTTCGAGCCCCGTCAGTCCCGATGGATATAAATACAATCAAAAAAATATTATTTATAACAGGGACCCCCCCTTTTTTTTATTTCTTTTTTAGTTTAAGGTATAAAATATATAATATAAATAATAAAGTAAAGGTTCCGATGAAGAAAGAAATAAAAAAAGGCATTTTGGATTGCATCAGAAAGTAAAATTTTTTTATTTGGTATGGATAAAAGATCTTCCTATGTTATACTATTAAATTCTCGACTATGAATCGATTTGATAGCTCAGATATTATATTGTTCTTCGTGATATTGATTCGATTTGATATCATCGAAATAAAATCGATACCATTGAATTTACCGCCGAAAGATTGAACACTTATATGGGATTAAATCCCGAAGTATTAATTTTATTAGAAATTAAAGAGAAAGAAAACATAGAGATTATGGAAGTAAATATTCTCGCATTTATAGCTACTGCACTCTTCATTCTAGTTCCTACTGCCTTTTTACTTATAATTTACGTAAAAACGGTAAGTCAAAGTGACTAATTAATTTTACTTAAAAATGACTTCTGATTTCTTATCAATGCAATGATTGATAATGATTGAATAAAAAAAAATGAAAAAAGGATTTCAATTTCGGTTCTTAGTTTTAAATGAAATGATCAGACTACAATCAGCAAAATTTTATGAAATTCATATAGTATAGTCGAAAGAAATCAAATCTATTTCTTTCGACTATACTATCTATTATGGTAGTCTATAAAGTTTGACTCTATGTTTTATTGATTTGAAAAAATAAAAGGGTTTAATATGTACCAATCCATCTATCTATATCTATAAATAAATATTTATTTTCATATTAATACTATCTATAGATGGCTATATATCGATATAGAATTTTTCTATTTCTGATTCTTTTCAGAGTCCCGGTATCATATTCGGTAGGATATTTAATATAATTTCTTATATTATAAATATAGTATTTTAGCATTCAAAAAATGAATTAAATAATTGACAGATGATCCAGGGGTTCCACGAATTCTATGGAAAAAGTTTTTCATATTTCGAAAAGATTGGTAGTAACCAGTTCATCGAAATAGACATCTTAGAAACAATTTGGTTGGAATGGGAATCCATTTCCCATTATTTGTATTCCCTTGACTTTAAAAATACGAAGATGGTTACAATTCAAATATTTGTTTGATTGAAAGAGTATTTTCAATATTATACATTATACATAGAATACATTCCACCACTGGAATACAATAGAATTAAAAAATGCAGATATAATTGCATTTAATTAATTAGTATTAATCAAATAACTAGAACTAAATTCAATCGTTAAAAAATTGAAGAACCCAGCTATAAAACATTTGATCCCTTAACTCAATTAAAAGTACCCTTAGAGTCCACTTCTTCCCCATACTACAAGGGAAAGGGAAAATGTAAAAACTACCATTAAAGCAGCCCAAGCAAGACTTACTATATCCATGTAAATTTTGTCTCCTATCGCTATCAATATGAAGGAATTATTTCATTATTGTTTACTAATTTTTCTTGTATTCTTTTCTTATTTAATTTTCACTAAAAATTTTATAATAATAGTGGAATCGCTGGTACAGAGTCAAAAAAAGATTCCTGGATAACAGAATTGATGAAACAATTCAATAAATCCAATTATAACATCTAACAAGTTCTTATCTGATTTCTAGTAGAATTGAAAAAAAATATTATGCAAATATTATGCATAAATAAAAAATATCCAGAGATATCCTTGGAAGTATTAAGGGAATGAATCTTACTAACAGGTAGTAATAAAAAGATCTATGTTTTAGTTTGCCCCATTTCATTAAGTGAAATGTCAAAAATATAGAATCAAGATAGATTCTTTTTTATATTCTTCTCTTATTTGCATTTGATCTAATCCTTACCGTCTCCCGATTTCTTCTCTAAAACAAAAAACAATAGGAAAACAGCCTCTGAAAGCCTTTCACTAGAGCTTAGGGAAAAGAAAGAATTTGAAATATAAAAAAGAAACATAAACAAATTTATAATAAAAAAGAAATCTAATTAGATTATTAATTTAATCTAACTAATAATGCATAAGTGTTCATATACTTTCCATAAGTCTGTATACAAGGCTTTTCTTCAACCCCCCAACGAAAAATGGAATTTTATTTCCCGTCCGACCTATCCATTCTTATTCAAGACCCAATCTGTAGACGAACACTACAGTAGTAGTGGAGTAAAAGGACTATCATTTCGATTCCTTTTCACTACTATAAATGAATTTTTCATTGAATTCGAGACAAAAAGATTTTAAGC